TTTGAAGATACTTTTTTGGATGAGCCGAGCCAATAGGATGAAATTAAAACAGTTCCACATCATGAACTATGTACCGCGCACATCACTTAGAAGGGCTCTAGAAAGTAACATAGGAAGAAATAAAATTTAATTCGTTTCTTTTGTATACTTTGAAATACAAAAAATACACAATATCCATCTTTTCTTTTACCCGTTTTAGATACATAAAACTTAATTAATAAGGGGCTCCGACACTTAGATGAATAAGTATGTATCATGATCTATAACTAGAACACTGAATATGTATGTCGACCCATATCAATTAATTTGTAAAATATATACTCATACAAATTACTCATGTGCCAGGAACCAGATTTGAACTGGTGACACGAGGATTTTCAGTCCTCTGCTCTACCAGCTGAGCTATCCCGACCATTCACGACGCATCATCCTCATTTTATTTTAATATGGGACTTGGGTCTATGTCAATTAAAAAAATGAAAAGATATTACAAAGTAATATCCAGGCCCTGGTAGAATTTCTTGTATTTTCAAAAAGAAAACTTTATAAGTTTCAATACAGTACAAATAATACAAATAATGATATGGATTGTTAATTATTTAATTTTATTACATTATTCAAAGATGCTCATTTGTACACGTATCATATATATCACATATAAGGCTTATGATGTGATAATAAAAAAAATTTCCGCTCAGATCGGTTTATGAAATAGTAGAGTGAGAATGACTAAGAACTATAAACAATTTTGAGTCACTAACAAAATGAGAAGATAAATAATTAGGGAGGCAACCAGGTCTTTTTGGGGATAGAGGGACTTGAACCCTCACGATTTCTAAAATCGACGGATTTTCCTCTTACTATAAATTTCTTTGTTGTCGATATTGACATGTAAAATGGGACTCTATCTTTATTCTTAATCCGATTAAAAAATTCTTCAAAATAAAAAGATTTATCGGACTATGATGGAGTGAATGTTTTGATCAATGAATATTTAATTCTTTTTTTTTTTCTATCATATAAATAGATAGAAAAAAATTATAGAACCGGTTGGAGTCGTCATTAATCATTTTTAATCATTTGGCGATAGTATTTCAGTAAGTATACATCCGTAAGTATACATATGTATATAGGTTTATCTTTCATCTTTTCGGAAGTTTCGATGGAAGGATTCCTTTATGAACACAATGCAGCCAACTCCATTTGTTAGAACAGCTTCCATTGAGTCTCTGCACCTATCCTTTATTTATTCTCGCTTTATGAAACCCTTGTTTGTTTTCATAAAACGGGATTTGGCTCAGGATTGCCCATTTTTAATTCCAGGGTTTCTCTGAATTTGAAAGTTATCACTTGGTAGGTTTCCATACCAAGGCTCAATCCAATTAAGTCCGTAGCGTCTACCAATTTCGCCATATCCCCCTTTTTTTGTGATGTGATTAGGATCACACATATCATCATGCCGTTTACTCTTTTTGTTCATTTCCATTTATATTATGATTATGCTAAAACCGTTGAATTCATTAGATATCGATTCCTGTATTGAAAAGTGGTTTCTCCGATTTGATTTCGTATCTATCTTCTTTCATTTTTATTGGAGACCGTAGTTGGTCCAACTAGAAATTCAATATCGATATATATCGCATAACATATATCTATTATAATATATATGTATATTATATATATATGTCCCTATTCCTATCATTTTTAGTGTGCAATTTTGAATACTTGAACGGTCGATTCTTTTTTTTTCCTCTTAGGTTTCCCTTTTCCAAATGAAACCCTAGGAATGTTTTATTATGGTCTGGATTGCCCTTTTCTCTTCATATCCTCTTCTTAGGGCGGATCATAAAAAAAAAATGACAACGACAAAGGGTAATTTAGTATTTCAAATTTCAGTAATAGCCATATCTAATCGAATAGATATAATTAATCAATTAATCATTCCGTTAATTTACAATTAATTATTAATTCAATTTTTTTTATTATATAAATTCTATATTTTCACATTCAAATATATATATATATAATAAATATCGAATAAGATTATAACTTAATTAGTAGAATTACTATAATAATAATTATATTATATAATATAATAGATTCTATTCCTAACCTTAGGTACAAAATTCTATTTCAAATTAGAATATAGAAAAATATATATAGAAATATAAAATTATGTACTAAAAAATTTGATTTCTAATTTATATAGAATTTATTTCTATAGAATTTATATAGTAAAATATTAAAAAAACAATATTAAATATTGAATAGTAATTAAGAGATTTTTTATTAAAAAAATTTATTATTGATAAACATATATTTGAGAATATAAATCTAAATTAATATATCAAAACGAAATGTTTTTGAAAAACAAAAAAAAATTAGATTTTCCATTTTTATTCGTTTCTATAGTTGAATTTTTCTACATTTATATCTATATCATAGTTATTATGAAATAACGAAATAACTAAGAATAAACAGTTAAGATCTCAGCAGTTTC